AACCGTACGTGCGGGTCTCCCCGCATGCGGCTCACGCCATTCGAGGTGGCCCAGCCCGGCATTCATTCGCAAATCCTGTAGTGAAATTGAGACTGCTCAACCTCAGAAGCTAATTCGCGTGTAGGCAGCGCTGTCTGTTGTACCTATCTATTCATTGAATTTGCTTTATTGCATTTTTATTTATATATTATATATAGGCTCGCTCCCTCTTTTTCCAAGAATTCATGCACTTCCCTTTACTCCATAGGGCCTTCTCGAATAGGGAAAAGCCTTCCATTTCCGTCAAATGACCCGGCCTCCCCTGGCTCTTCCACCGTCCGGTCTCCCTTTCCTCCCTATGCTATGCTCCCCGGCGCAGGCCTACCACGCTTCGCGCCTGCGGCATTTTCGCCAGACGGTCTTTGCCAGTAGTGCCATCCTCCCCGCTGGCTGTATGGGCGGGTTGTCCCTCGCTGCTGCGTTCTGTTAGGCTATGGATTACAGGAACAAATGTAGTTGAATGGAACAGCAGGCGGGTTACACGTTCCACTGTGCCGAGATGTGAGGTGCAGGTGGTGATGATCACCCCGGGGTATGCGCTAGCGCCCTTGACAGGCACTCCAGAACCCGCCAACGCTCGTGAAACCCGGGTCGGTCGGTCCTCCATTCATCCGACCGGAGGTGTGGATAACGAGGCCACCTTCACAACCTTCTCCCTTCTGTCCCTATGTAAGGTAGGGCGGTTCGCTTGAGTTGCTCAACCGCCCCTTAGCCCGGTGCTCATGACGCGCTACAGAACCTCCACCGTGCCGGGGGACCAAGCAGGGCATAGCTAGCGGCATAGGAGCCGACTCGGCATCAGCGGCTTCGTGCCGCACTGGAGTGATCCAATATGTGGTTCCGCACGTTCCACCACTTCTCCGTTCATTTCCAATACTAATCGTGAAACACCATGAGCAGCAGGATGTTGAGGTCCGAAATTCAAAGTGAAATTTTGGATTTGCCTGTTCCTAGTCGTCATGGGAAAGAAAGGCATAAATAAGAAAGAAATAGATTATTCCCTGAGAGCTTGTCCAATACTACCAGTACCAGAAATGCATCTCCTTCGCCCGCGCGAGAGACTTCTATGCCAGCCGGGAATAACGGCTCTGTTATGAAAGAAAGCGGCAGACAGACTGACCTCTGCTAACTACTACTTATATAGACTGGAAGCTAGAGAGATACTAAGGTATAGTGCCGCTACCAGAGAAGGCTCTTTCATGCTAGGCGTCCAGACCTACTACGCCCGAGCCGCATCCCCGGCACACTTGCTATATCCACTAAGGCTTCATACCACTTCATCCTACCTACTATACCTGATATAAAGCCGTTCTATAACAATTCAAGACAACAAGAAAGCAAGAAAGAAAAGGATAGCGATCGCTTTGGGAGCGTCACGGGGAGGAAGATAGAAAGGTAACCTATGACACCGGGGAGTTACGCTTTTATCCCGCCTCAGCTTCGCGGATGGAACGAGGGCGAGAGCTGAGCACGCACGCTCTATGCTTTTCCACAGCTTTCCCTCTAGTAAAAGATTAGCTCGTACCCCCTGTGCCCAGGGATTCCTGGGGCATGAGTTAAGCATATAGTTGATTGCTCTTTCTTTCGATGTTGTGTTGGTACTTTTTTTTGGAGTCTCTCTCTGTAGGCGTGCAAAACAAGAGAGCCACTGCTCTTCAGGGCGGTGAGGTGGACAATTCCTTACTCCAGCTTCAGAGGAGCATCTTTGCATGAATCAATACTAACTCCTCAGTCAGCTGACCTTCTATTTTGGAGATTAGAGCAGAAGAACTCCGTAACGGCGGAGAAGGGTTTCGCCTCGAATCCAAACGATTTCTTGTCTTCTCTTAAGATATTTCTAGTTAGGACTTGATCCCTTGATCAAATGACTCCGAAACATAAAGTAAGAAAACCAGAACCCCGTTTGGACTATAAATATTAATAATAATCAGTAAACAGCAAGCAAAGAGATCACTTTCACAAGCTGAAAAACTAAGTTGTGGCGTCGCCTATGCATAATGTAAAGAGTCTGGTGAAGAAAAAGAGCTCAATCGGCTAAATCAAGGCAAGAGTGCTTTCTCGAGGGGTTAGATCCAGGTATGATCTTGCCAAAAGGGGTGTTTACGCCTCACGCCCTACTTTAGACTACTTTCCTTTCCATGGTCTAGCTAACCCCTTATTATACGCATCTATTGGGCAAAGAAGCATCGCATTCCTTCCTCCACTCTTTTCTCCTTCCTTCGTTCCTAGCCATCTAGAGATCGAGTTTCCGTTGCTGTCCTTCGCTTTCTAAGTCCATCTCTTAGGACTTCTGTTACATCCCTTGGGAAGTTCTTCTACCTTCGATCGAGTGAAAGCCAGGGCTAGGGCAAAGATCTATTCGGTGAATGTGAACAAGCCAGGAAAGCTAGTGCTCGTGAATGCGCTCCTTACATGCATATTATAGTACCAATCCTTACGCCGAGAAAAGAGTCCCTAGGCCCTATCTGAGAAGGAAAGCCTTAACGCCCTTGCTTTCGTAACCCGTGCTTGATGCAATAACCGCAACGAGAGTAAGCGCTGTTGGATAGAAGACTGGTATAGAATCCGCTGTGGGAAGAGAAGACCACGTAGCCTTGCTATGCTAAAGGAATGGATTCGACTCTTTAGGAGTGACCCGAGGGTGATATCATAAGCTGTTGTCGGAATAAGTGGTAATATCATCGATAAGAATTAGCCAATTTCTCCTCTTTCTTTTCTGGGCTTGTTGGAATAAGAGCTTTTTGCCTTTCCTTCGTCACCTGATGACTTTCCTGCTTGACTTTGTCGGCTTTGGTAGGGTGGTAGCATGTCCTTTAGCAAGGCTAGGCACCTTCCGGCCCCGGAGCGCTAACTATCAATTGAGAAATCGAAGGCGGATGCAATCTCATAAGAGAAGAAATTCAATTCCTACGGCTGTTCTCTTATATACGATACCACCTCTGTCCTTGAGACCGCCAATCAAGGCTAGTGGAGCGAAGAGCTTATTGTCTTCCTCTCACATGCCATATTCCATAAGGTGAAGCAAGAGCCTGTGAGACCGCAGGAAGAGCTCCGCTCAACGGATATAATCACCGTGTACGCTTGGGCCGGATCTGGGTATGATTGGTCCCCTTAGTTGGATTGGTCCCTGCTACGTCATCTAGCCTACTGGTTTCCGCTTCTAACTTTCCCTTCGACTAGTTGTCTGTCGCCTCTTTGCACACCCGCCAAAAGGTTAGTGTTCTGAAAGTGTTCACCGGACCGTCTTTGTCCGCTGATGGTTTGGGCATGCTCATTAATCACTGCATTCCTGTCAACGCTTTTGTCTTCCCGGTTGTCTGTGTTGCTGGTTCTGCTCGTGATGGAGAAAGACATGCAAGCGATTACAACAGCCTCCGTATTAGCCTTACCCCTTGATATGGAGGAAGTCACTGAAAGCTCTGACTCGGATGAGGTGGCTCCTTGTCTCTTTCTCTGCTTTGTCCGGAAGTCAACTTCCTAAAGAAAGAAGAGAAAAGAGCCTTCAGGTTTTCCCAAAAACCAAGGTAGGCGCACTAGCCTTTTTTTAGGAGTTTTTAACCTGGTATTCGTAGAGATGCCCACTATCAATGAGTTACATTAGTCAACCTAACATTTACACCTTCAAGCTTTGTACAGAACTCTGGATCAGCTTGGTCAGTCATAGCTTCACGGTTAGAAATCCTCGTTCACCACCTACATGCTATCGGGGGCCGAACCCGCGCCTCCGCGGAGAAGAAATCTTCCGGAAAGTTCCCATGATAGTTTGTTGGTGTTTCGATCAATGCACTTGCCATGGAGGCTATGCTTTCGCTCTGCACCATCAATCTAGAAAGCATAATCTAAGATTAGTTTGGGATGGGATCCTCGCTCCTTAATAGGGAGCCACTAGAACTATACCTGCAGCTCTAGCATTATAAAAAGTTTTGTTAGGCCTGAGGGTGAATCTTGAAAGACAGTTCCGGGAGTGAAAGTTGCCAAGTTCGGGGACTTCCCAGCTATATCAGCTACAACAGCAAATAAAGCTACTTTCGCACCAAGGGCATACTTAGCTGCAGCACCAGTATCAACAATAAATTATTCCCTTTAGCTATTCAAGCAGCAACTCTCTTAAACAGAGCCTCGGCGCGGTATATGAGTTGTTTATAGTTTCTATATACTGATTACCCGGTTAACCAGGAAAGCGGCTAATCCAGGGTTCGAGTTCTGTTCCTGACTTATACATCTTCAACTGTGTATTCCTATTCTGCTTCAACAGTTACGCCGACAAAAGCGGGTATGACTTATGTGGCATTTTGACTTCAATCAGATGATTTAATAGCAGCACCGGCGGCTATTCACCCTATAACTTCATTCGGCTCCGAAAGCTGCTTCTCTTTATTTAATTTAGTTTTCGGATAGAAGTTCTTGAAAGGATACTACTACTGCTAAAGGCACAGGAGCTACATCAGCAAAAGTCTACCCTTTCATGGTGGACCTTTTCCAATATTTTATTTTGTCAAGCTCGGAATATGGGGCCCTAAAAGCTCTGGTTTTTCTTGATTTATCTGGGGGTGTGGTATGATGAGGAGCTGGATTGAAAGGGGTATACGCCGCCCTTGGTAAAAGATCAGCCCTTGCAGCAGCAAACATCTCCTCTAACCTTCTTATTTATTCCTCGCGTCAAAGTAGTGATGATAGATCCCTCCCAAAAGTAATCTCATCGTTAGCTTTACTAGGTGGGGTTGGATTTGACAATGAATATAGCTATCTTCCCAGTATCATCCTCTGGTACACGGTATGAAAGAATTGCCCTGTCTTCTATTTGATACATGGATTCTAAACCTGGTCTATTCAGATATGGGTCTTTCACCGTCTGGTAGACAAGGAGCCTACCCGGGGACCAAGAGTGTCTGTTTTGAGTCTTTTGTCCCTTTTGCAATCAATAGTTGCAGCTAAATCAGATAACTGTTAGCATGTTACCGAATGAAGATGTTTTTCGACGTTAAAGGAGACTAGCCGCTACACTAATCCCAGAGTCCGATATCCATCTTCAGCTTCTCCGCTTCGGAGGTGAATGTTCATATAAATAAATAAGAGATGCCTAAAGTCCAGTAGCATGACTCAAGGAGCTTTTTAAAGCCCCTTCGGGCCTTTAGTTGCTTTCATAGAAAAAAACTTTCTATGGGAAGAACGAGAGGGGTACTGATCACTATCCGAATCTGCTACTGAATAAGACTCTTCAAGATTGATCTTGGGTTAGAGTTAGCTAGACTTTGGGATAAATAGACTTTCCTTCTTTATACTATACGTACAGCCTCTCTGTCCTATACGACGGGGCCTCGAAGAAGTTCTCACCTTACTATACGATGCCACGCGCGGAACTCTTAACGAAAGAATGGTTAGCTAAGCCATTATCACGAAAGAGAGGGACCAAGAGAGACTGCCTAACTGAGAATCGGGCTCCGGTAAAAGAAAAAGGAGAGAAAGAACTTCCGGTAGCCCACCTTATCGTTCTTCTATGCTTGGACGAGAGACGATCCAAATATAGTCAGCTAGCTAAGTACTACTGTCAGCCGCATAGATAATTAGATTACCGTAGTTCTTCCTTTGGCCATACGTCCTATTTCCACTCAGAATGGTTCCTGGACATGAATAGGCCGGCCAGGAGAGAGGAAGGGACTTACTGATGGTGCAAAGCTCTCTCTTTAGCTTGCACGGATACACAGAACAGAGCAGAGAAAGGAATGTGGTGTAATCAACGAATAAACATATAAAAAGATTACGCGATTGGTCTCAAAGATGATGATCAGACAGGCAAGTCTATCTCACAAGCAACTATAGGAGCGAAGCCCCTTTGATCAATGTTCCGTAGCCCAACTCAAAGGGTTGGATTGCCACATGCGGCTTAGTCGAGGTCTGCTTGGAGTCCCGGTTGAGAGGCCGATCAAGGAGCTTTCTTTCGATCTTGATGTGAAACCTTACCTTTTTGATGAGTTACGAGATCGGAGTAAGAGCATCATAGAAAGAAAAGAAGAGTAGCTGAACCAAAGCGGGAAAGCCGCGCTTAGGAAGAGGAGCTAGACCAGGAAAGGAAAATTCCCTGAAGTCAAGGTTATGAAATAAATTACACAGCAAATGAAGCAAGAAAGAAAACTAATTCTTTTAGCCGGAAAAAGCAAAAGAAATCTTCAAGGCCAATGGGAAGATACCCGGGAACCCCTTACCTAAGGGGGCGGCTTCTTACACAGGAACTCACTCAATAAAGTAAACAAAACAACTTTGAATAGCGATATACGGGCTAGCCGGAATGGCTGAAAGGGCGTAAGCTTTCCAATGGGATCTTTCCTAAAAGCGTTCGAACATCGACTTCCAAAGAGCCTGGACCACTGGTAGACCACGAGAAAAAGAAACTGACAGCACCTCAAGTGACAAAGAGTTACTTCGCTCACTAGAAAGACTTCTTTTGCATGGTCCTCTTTCTATCTATCTTTTCGCTTTTTCTCTTAACCCGAGGCTGGATTTCTTTGAAACCTTGTTGAGGTGTTCGTCAGAAGGTAGCCGTAGGGAAAGCTGAAATCAAGTGTCACAAGAGTGAGGGGCAGAAGGGTGAGATGCATACTTTTACTCTTGTCTGATGGATTTATCTTGCCTGGATTAGGATAATGCTTGAAAACTGTCTTGCCCATTTGATCAAGACTTTCCTGCTTTGGGAATACTACTGCAAGAAAACTCTACTACAAACTATGACCTCCTATGAGAAACCTAGTCGCCGTCCTCTAAAAAGACTTAAGAGAAAAGGAAGATAGTGCCAGAGAGATTGATAGGGCGTTGACCGAACTGCCGTAGTATCCCATACCATAAGATAAGAGAGGCCAATAAGTGGTTCTATGGCAGCACCTCAACCACATTAGGAAGAGTAAAGGCTAAGCATACTACTATCATCCAGCTGGAACTACAGCATGCCAAACTTTGTTTTGTGCTTACTTGATCAGCATGCCCCAAAACAAGTCATTTCATTCCTTCCTTACCTGGCTAGGCATTCACGAAATTCATCCGAAGTAAGCCCAGGAGAAAAGCGAAAAGGGACAGCCTTAGTGCTCTACCTCGAACACAAAAGACACTCTCTTACCTATGGCATAGCTTCCTAACTCTTAGACTTCAGACTTTTCCCACTTTAACACAGTACTCTACGAAGAAGTTTCTCCCTCGGGCAAGAGTGAATTGATTCACTCAAGGAATAAACTGACCTTTAAGCCTTTCTAATTTCCCTGTTAAGGCCCAGATTATGCCATTTCACTGCCTGGAGAATCCATCATTCGAACCCTGAAAAGGAAGAGTTTGCCAATGGACAATTGCCTTGGAAGCGAAATACGAGCAGCCATCGGAAAGTGCTACTTCGGGCAAAAGGTTATTCTTACAACTGGACAATATGCCTCTTTCGACTAGGAACCATCGCACCAACTCTTTTGTTTTGAAAGTTACCGCGCTTTCCCTAGGAAAAAACTATCTGCAGTTAAGAGTTCCGAGTCTAAACTCTTTGTAAGGGCAATTGGCTTCATTGCAGATAACTAAATAACTGGACTGCGAAGCCCGGTCTTCCCTTTATTAGTAGTTTGAACTTGAATCACTACTCCTCTTGCAAGTGCTATTCACTATTTCCTTCCTTCGAGCTTGAAGCCTCTAGGCAAACTTCAATAGTTTCATTCCGTAAAGTCAATATCCTAGCTGTTCTAGTTCACAAAGATTCAAGTAGTGTAGTGCTTTCTATCGGGATTCATTCAACCGCTTAGGAAGGAAAGATGCAGGTACTAACTCATCAGAGTCGCACTACTTCTCTTAGGATTCGATGAATGAGCCTTTGAAGGGTTACCTATTAACAACCCTTTTTGACCCCGTTCGGCTTAGCCGATAAGAGTGCTCTCGGGCCAAGCTCTTAGTCAGTCCGGGTGGGAAGCCCTTGTTCCAGCTTTGAGGAAAAGCGCCACACTATAAAGAAAAGGAAGAGAACAGGTTGGATTACTTGAGTGTAAAAGAGAATACAGGGACTTGTTCTCATGGTCTCCTAAGGGACTTGCCCTAGGCATAACCAATAGACAAAGAGTTCCAACTATCGAATCAAAGCAAAGAGGAACGGAGCTGCTTTCCCCAGTTGACGAGAAAAAGAAAGACAGAACTAGACTAGCATCGATGATTTTTCCCATTCTCTCACGGAACAGTCTATTCATTTCTTCCTCCCCTGCTCGAAAAACGAGTTAAAAGAGCTAAGGATGGAAGGTGCTGCAAGGATTTTTCGGAGTGAGAGAGAGGCGCCTCGTAGCTCCCAACAAAGGCGAATTCCGGGTAATCCCCGATGGGAAAGGCCAGTATCGTGGTCTCGTGGTATCGAAGGTCGCCAGTTAGCAGCCTAACCGGAGAAGCTCCGAACAGCCGCTAATCCGCTCCTCTACGCCCCTACAGTAGTCTAACCGGAGAAGCTCAATGCTGCTAACGAGGCTTTCACCCCAGTTTCACCATCGACCTTTGGGGGACTCATCAAAGTCCATCTTTCCGGCAGCTACCTATTGTAGCTCCGATCGATTACTTCCCTATTGACGCGTGGCTTCGTGTTCCGTGAGGGAACTCCATCACCCAAGTAAGAGAAAGGCAAAGATCCCTGCGAGATACCAAGAGTTCGTTGCACCAGACAGGTAGTCCGAGAAGAGACTCGGGATCATACACCTTCTGGAGGTGAGGGGATAATGTTCACTCTTTTCCTTCCGGGCTATATAGGGAGTGATTTCCGTTCTTGAGTGAATTAAGATGTCACTCTCTTTTCTTTCAATGGCATCCTTCTTTATCCGAGCAGAAGATCGCCTCCTCTCTTCTTTGGCCTACTGGCCTACTTAAAGGCCTTGTGCGAGCACAGCAGCTTGACTGAGGCTGGCTTGGGAAAAAGGGAATAGGATAGGACTTGTTCATCGTAAGTGGGGATTCTTGGGTGAGTGTTAACGAAAGGCCTTCCAGACAACTCTTTCAGCTTAGGACAACCTTTACCCTTCTTAACTTAACCTATTTAACAGCAATCTCGGGGTCCGGGAAAAGGATTCTATGAGACTAAGAACTCCCATTCTTTCCCTTCTTAATGAAAACTATTCGACTATGGCACCTATGTGTTTTTCGAGGGCAGGCAGGAATTCAAAATTACAAAGAGCTTTCGGTAGGATTGACTTATAGCCGACCAGTCCCTGGATTTCTGCCTTTTTCATTCCTGAGTCCTTGTAAGCTAGTTAAAAATATAATAAAACCTCCCCTATCTTTAGATTTCGCTTTATTCGCGAGTCATTTCTTATCCTTTTGGTCCCTTAATCGATGTCGGGACAGGTGGGGAACTCCCCATGGCAGGAGGAAAAAGTGTTACGGACACTGAAACTCCAGAGTCTTCCATGGCTTATCCAGAAGCAATGGCCTGGCTTGCTAACAGGATCTGTAACAGGATAGCTTTCAAAAGATTACAAACTGGAAAGAGCTTAACTGTCGCAATTAGCTTCCCTGGCTTGCTTTGATAGCTTCTACTTTAATGCCAATAGCAGGAATTTCATCGGGGCTTGACCTTTACTCTTCACACGAAAGCTTTCAAATTTCCTTGTTTAGAGGGGCGAAGTGAGTCGAACAAAGCGAAGAGGTTCTTTAGCGTAGGCTAGTCAGTTGTTTACTTGAAGTAGCTTTTCCGCAGCCCTTGAAGTCATAAGGTAAGCAAGCCTCTCTAGTGACATTGAGAGAAAACTGACTCCTATGATAGTGCTAGGTCCTTTTATTCCAAATTCCTCTCTTTATTTTATTGGTCGATAAAATACCTTTTTCCGCCCTTACCGATAGCTAGAAAATAGATTAGAGGATCGGATTGCTAATGCCTAAAGCTATTGAATATCGGGACTCTTAGAACTTTCATTTCTTTCGAGAACAAAAAGGCTTTCATAAGGCTTTTCCAGGGTAAGAAGTTGTCCACCTAGAGCCTTCCATACTGTCTCCTATTGCCACTCCTGGGGTAAAGCTAAGGATCTTTGGGGAGCAAGCCTGCTTAATAAGGTCTTCACCTGGAGTTCCCCTTTGGGAAGCCTTGTAAATGTAGGTCCAGTTTCCTGTAAGGCAATGGAAGATCTAGTACCTGTTGCAGAAAAAGACTTCTTCCTGCCATCCAACTGCTGCTAAGCCCATTTAGTTCCAGTCTTATTTTGGTCGGGAGTCGTAAGCCAGGAATTGAATCAGAAGGGATCGAGAGGTCGGTAGAACACATCAAATATGTGGGTTCGAATCCCAATGAGCTAATGTTTTGAATTCGAGGAAAGAAGAACATCAAATCTGATGAATAAAAGAGCTCCGAAAGTGAATCATCCCCTGAGGAAGGAGCGAGCTTTGACCGCACTAAAGAAAAGAATTAGTTGTAAAGGCTGCTCATCATACTAGTGTTCCAATTCCTTGGGCTCCATTGGCTCCTTCTTCACAATCTCTTGCTTGTTGGTGGCACTCAAGTTTCTGGGACCGTTACCCCAACGTCTGTTTTGCAACCCAGTGACACTTCTCAAGCACCTCAGATCAAGAGAAGAGCATGGGGATCAAGCCACTGACTTGCTAGCTTCTCAAGTAAAGGGCCGGGAAGTTTATTCTCCAAAAGATCCCAACGCCAAGGTAACAAAGTGAGCCACATGTTGATTGGCCTCTTCTTCGCTTATTGGCACAAGAGCTGACTCAATGAGAGGGACACCATCGAGCCAAGTATCCAGCCAAAACTGAGTTGCCTGGCCATTTTAATTTAAATTAAAACATTCATTCCAAGGCCCTTTTTGAGCACCACCCGACCTTTCAAGACCTTTCTCCGCAGGTAGGAAGAAGAAGGTTAAATCGGGCTTAATGCCATCTTCTTCAGTCAGTCTTAGGGCAAGGAGTTCTTCTGCCCCTCCCACAGCGGCCAAGAGTGGTTATGAAGCATCGATCGTCATTTGCTTCATTCATTCCTATTCGATTCCCAAGAGCTGATTCTCAAAGACCGTATTCAAGCATTTCCTATCATTAGCGAAGTTAAAAGATGGTACTCTTCATGGGTTGCTGTGAAAGAGAATAGGTTGTTCACCAGTCGATGCTCCTACGCAAGTCTGGTTGTGTCTCAGGTAGGTAAGGTTCAAGTAGTAGTAAGGAGCCGGGTTTTTGTTGTTGTATGATATTCCATCCGTGAGTTAACGAGGAAGAGCGGTGGTCGGATGAACAGAATGTCCAAGGAAGGAGAACTGCCCAAGCTTATGAACAAGCTCAATATAGCCAAAGGCAGGTGGGTAAGGGCATTGAGGGTTTCGTGGAAGGGGTTGAAGACTGATGCCATTAAGGCAATGAAATTGACGAGGAATAGTCGTTTGGCAGCTAGAGAAGAAGCAGCTTTTGTGTGTGCCAACCTTTTTTTCTTTTCTCGCGAAATAAATATAAAGGGAACTATAGGTGATAAAGAAAGAAAGGGCTTTTCACCATCTATTTCTGCCTGAACTCTTCCTGAGTTTCCCTCCTAGCGAAGCTTATCCCTCACTCGCATTCGCCTAATCGAGCAGAACGCCACTCGGCGATCATCCTACAACTGGTCTCGCCTATAGTTATAGTGTCGAACACACAACACATAAGTATAGGTTTTGTTGTCCTTACGACGGTTGTCAAAGACAGGATCTTTGCACTTCGCGACCCTATCCGAGTATGTGCTTAGTGCCAACGTCTCATAGAACAATTAATGTATCCATACGAGCTCCGGCCCTCAGCAGCTCGAATACAAAATCCACTTTTTCATTGTAGTTTCCTGCTGGGAAAAGCGGTTTTGGTTTCGGAAGTGACGTTGAGACTGGGCACGTTCGATAAGTCATAAAGAAAGCAAAAGAAAATCGAAAGAGTGTGAGCAGGGAACAATGGAAATCCCTGCCTGGTAAACAAACAAAAAGTAGAGTAAAGCGAAGGACCTCTAGCAACTCGACTACCGCCTTTCCTACCAAAAAGCTAACCCAACCGAAGGAAATGGTCTGGAAAGGGCTGTAAAGAATAGCCTCCACTTTCTCCCCTGTTCCGGAGATAGATATAGCCCTCTCGAAACCTAGCTGTGTGAGTTGCATTTGAAGATAATATGCAACTTCATCCCCGCTCAAGCCAAGGTATAGAATAACTAAGGGTACTGGTCCTGCTCGCTTTGGTTCTGCTTCTGTGGTGACCAAGAAGCTGGTTTTTCAACCAGCCATTGATAATGACTTTTTAGTAGTCCCGGATGGAGATTCCGGTCCAACATTGACTAAGAAGGGCACCTTCTTCATGATCTAGGGGTCAAATGTAGCCTGCGCTAAGCTAAGCAGGAGAGCTCTTCTTTGGTTCCATCTGTCCACATTCTTCTCTTCGGAATTCGGGCTTGATTGTTCCGTGTAATCGATTCGCTCAGTACCCTCCATGAACAGAGTCCATGAGCTCGGGAAAGTAGGACCTTCGGTCAACCAAGAGAGGTCCAGCCCTTCCTGATCATTCAGAATTCGTTGCCTTCTTCTTTCGAGCTGATCAGTCAGCTTCCAGCCACCCGGGAGATTGCCTGACCTACAGAAAGGGGTGAATGAGGTAAGAGAAGCCCTCGTCCGTGTTTCGGTGACCAGGAAAGTCAGCCGGAGATAGGTCGGTGCTTTCGTAAGGCACCCCGGTGCTGTTTGACATCTCATTAAAGAGAGTGAGTCATCCATCCAATTCCTATGTTCACAGAGGGGCTCGAAGAGTGAGTGAAAATGATGCACTACACAGACGCCATTTGGACCCACAAGCCCCGAGCTGGTCCGTACCGAAAATGGGCTTCATTTGCCATGTTGTCAGAAGAAGCTCATGTTGGAAAGCAAGCATGTGCAAGAACCAATCAGGATCCGCGGGACCTGAGGGATGGATTGACCTACAACTGATTGACTCAGGCCCTTTCTCACTGACTTCTTCCTTCATTCAGAGAAGTCATCAGGAATGAAACCACCAGAATAAGGCGCCTTCTCCAGTCTTCTTTGTGCTTTGTAATGTAAGGCCTATATCGAAATTGACATTCATCCCACTGCTCACCCCTAACCCTCTAGCGCGAAGTACGAGTAGTAGTAAGAGGATGACCTAGCCCTACCTGACTTAGTTGCTTACTTCCTATCAATCTAAATGGGGACAGAGAGAAAGGTCAGATGCGAGCGAAGAAGTCACAAGAGGAAAAGAAGAGGAAGTCTCTGGACGCCGATTGCTTAGAGCGTGCCCATTGAGCAGCTTCCTTTACATACATCACTACATCACAGGGTTCCAATTAAAGAACCTACGATCAGTTAGCAGATCGACAAGAAAGACAGGCACTTCGCCCTATCTCAGTGTGTTGTGGAGAAGGAAATGAATGGAAAGGCGGACACAAGCCCGCTTAGAAGTGGATTCCCCTACTTATGACTGGACCTTAGGTCCAGCTCTTGCCTCCTCGCTTGCTCGATGCTTTTCTTATTCCTCATGTCTTCTGTGTTCGTAAATCCGAATCCATTGAGGATTGCATTAAACCTATGGAAGCCGGATATCCACTCTTCTGGCTTTTTGTAAACTAATTTCCAGATCCGGAAATAAAATAGATAAGGTACTCACACGGAACTACTTCTCCCCACTCCACGAGGCCCAACTACCTGGATTTGTCCAATCAAGGGAAGAAAGAAAGGAATAGCAGCAGCTCAGTAACTATCGTAGGTAGAGTCAGAGAAGACCTTCAAAAGATCTTCATTCAAAGATGGGTACTCCTTGGGTCGATCCTGCTATTGGTGCTACCCTTAGATAGAGCGTAAACGCCTTGTAGCTTTCAATGGGTTCCGTTCCTTATAGTCTTCTCATGAGCAGCTATTCCAGTATTCCAGTACTTATGAATGACTTATTGAATTAACGATGAGAACGTCTATCTGATTACATGAAGGTATTCGCTTTAGCGATAAAGCCAAGCAGGAATACCGATGAATCGATTCTTTTGCCAACCTCCAACTACTTTCTTAGTCTAAGCCCGTCGCGACTTAGGCTTACTTGCTCTATATTGAGGGCTCCCCGCCTGAAGTTAGCCCAACTAGATTTATAGATTTCCTATATTCAAAAGCACTAAGCGATAAATAAAACCTTTCGATGAGTGGACTCCTTACCTGGAGTAAAGATCTACCTGTTGAAAGACTGAAGTACTTTCCTTCTCGACTACAAGAGCAAAGAGTTAGGATAGGAGAGGTGCTACTGTAGTTACTGTAAGAGGACATCGATTCATCTTGGCAGCTACCGAAACCTTTTCTAGATGGGCAGAAGTGCTTTCTCTTAAAGAGATGAAAGCTTCAAGCCAATCGGTCGGGTAAGCCAAGGGCATGGATGAGTGAACTCGATGCTAGAAGGCTGCCGTAGTTGTAGAGCTTTCAAAGAATTGTTGAAGCTGCCGGGCATCTACGTAGGACCTCTTGCGAAGTCTTCCCAACCATAAAAGCCAAACAGTGCAGCTCCTACTCCTAAAAGGCAAAGGGAATAGAGCGATTGTTCCAATCAGAGAAGCCTGCCCCGACTGTGCATCGAGAAGTTCGTCTAAGCATGACTTTATGTGGGAACGTCGATCTCTAAAGATTCCATTTCTAGCGTGGATAGATAAGCCCGAAGCTAGTCTTTTTCGTTGTGATGGATTGGATTCTGCAAGAAAGGCTATTATTGCCCGCTCCGCTACTAAACTCACTTGGAGAAAGCAACTAGGTCCCCGAAGGGCCAGGACATAAACTCATTTTTTCCCATTGCATGCGACAACTAGTCGAGAAAAAGGAAGAAAGCCTAAGCGAGACAAGAAGGAATTAAGGAGCTATTCCCTTAGTGGCAGTAGCATCTTTCTTTCGAACATTCGGACATTGTAGGCTCTCCTCCAACTATTAGTTGGACTGGGAAAGAAAGACTCACATTCCCGGATAACCAGACAGTCTCGGAAGATATCAACCATGGAAGGTCTCCTGTAAGCCAGAAGGTGCTACTAAGTGGTCTAACTCGAATCTCTTCCTTGAATGGTTAAATGGGACAGCTTTCATCTAATGCCTTTGTTCGGACCGGACTCTTGACTTGTCAACTTCAGCCAATTTCAGGTGCTAGAAAAAAAAAAAAAAGAAATAGGAATGGAATTTAGGGACAGATATAGTCTCGCTAAACAGCTAAAGTCAACAGTAGCGGTAGGTTCTCCAACTCGAGAAAGAAGCTGTACCGAGAAAGAGGCACTTCTCTCTTTAAATCTTTAAATTAAAAAGGATAGGCGGAAAGCCAGTCGTTATCCTGGAACCTTAGCCCGAGCATCTTGTTATCATATCTTCGAGACTTGCTGGTCTGCTCTGTATGGAGAACAAGTCCTCTCCCAGCCCAGCTGTACATTTAGGAAGTAGATCGAAAGAAAGGAAATTTAGATTATCCTTCAAACAGTCACCACTCCCACTCCTCTGGTAAAGTGGGATGACAAAGAAAACAAAGAAGCGGGAAAGAGACCAGAGGGATTGGATTTCACCCAACCGCAATGTCCGGCTGAAGACTGAAGTGAAGACCTGGCTTTAAGCCTCTCATCTTTGATCCTTTATTAATATGGACTTCATTCTGTAAGGCTGTTAGGAGCCGGGAGAAGGCGAAAGAGCAGATAGTAAAGCCCCTTAGAGAAAAATGCCTGCCCCTATCCGACGGAAGACCTTGGTGTGATCGCTGCAACCGTTCCTTGTTCCCGTCGAAAGTCAGAATTGAGGAGCGGTCAACACTGTGTGTTGTAAGGCCTAGCTCACCCCTTAAAGGAAATAAGTGGCATTCTAGTAAGTCTGGGTGGGATCTATTCCAAAGGTATCACCCAGCTAGGCGAATCACAGTATTTTGGCCTGGCTGTATAAGTGTAGCCCGAGAGGGCGGCTAGCACTCAGGAGCCCTTTGTTATGTTACGAAATCCTCTAGAAAGAGAAAAGCCTCTCCGCCCAGGGCCAACCAGTATGACGTTTCCAATCCGAAATGCTTATATAATACGAAAAAAATGAGCTAATGAGAAAGCGTCTGGAGTTACTTGTACTTTTCGTAGAGATAGAGGGTCCGAAGGAGGCTTAGTAAGCTAGTAGCACGAAAGTGGCTTCTTCTAGAGCTCGCTCGGGGACAGAGAGATCTTCTTTTTGAAATGGAATTTCTTTTTAGGTCTTCGTGCTTATTCGAAAGTGAATGAATGTGAAATTTTCTTTTCTAACTAATGGCACATCTTCCAACATAGCAACTGCACTTCTACGCAGGCATCAGGAAAGGGATTGACCTTTGGAAAGTCACTTCATACCTTAGATGGTTTAGGCTTTCGGACAAATGACATATCATAAGATGGCATCGAAGAGAGAAGGACAGTTAATCCAATAGTACAGATAGGATCTTATCATATAATAGAATAGATCACGCCTTGGGAGTTCTCTTTCCCTCTAACTAGAAATATCATAAGAGAAGAAAGAGAGCTTTAGAAGCAGCCAATCTTTTCTTTATGCCCAAAGACTCCCATGCCTTTCTTGGAAAAACCAAGGCGATTTCCGAGAAGTCTTTCTTCATTTTTAGAGGAAGAAGCGGAACTAGTTTTTCTCAATCAATCCATATGGAAAACAAATTTCCACGCATCTTTTTCTTTGATGAAGGGAGTCTGAACTCTTCCAGTGATACATCTTCTAGAACGGAGAGTCAAAGTACGACGACTATTACTGATTATAGTCAACAATCGTCAGGTACTCCGGGTTCTTCTCACGGTATTTATGAGGATCACCCGGGCCTTAACCCGGGTAGTGAACGTGTAGTGGAGTTAGAAGCGGAGATCGGCGAGAAATTCTTGGAAGCGGTTAAAAGCGCTGGGGATGAAAAGCTTTTTCGGAGCCTTCAGATTATACCGCGGCCATTGAGCAATTACATGGTGAAAGCAATAACATAGAATTTATAAAAAGTCTTTATGATGACTTAGTTCAAAATGGAGCAGACGGGCAGGCCTATCAAGAAGCCATTCAAATGTGGGTCGATTTTCAGGGAAGCCCACTTGAGCAATTTTCCATTCTCCCATTGATTCCTATGAAAATAGGAAACTTGTATTTCTCATTCACAAATCCATCTTTGTTTATGCTACTCACTCTCAGTTTGGTCCTACTTTTTGTTCATTTTGTTACTAAAAGGGAGGAGGAAACTCAGTACCAAATGCTTGGCAATCCTTGGTAGAGCTTATTTATGATTTCGTGCCGAACCTGGTAAACGAACAAATAGGTGGTCTTTCCGGAAATGTTAAACAAAAGTTTTTCCCTTGCATCTCGGTTACTTTTACTTTTTCGTTATTTCGTAATCTCCAGGGTATGATACCTTATAGCTTCACAGTTACAAGTCATTTTCTCATTACTTTGGGTCTCTCATTTTCTCTTTTTATTGGCATTACTATAGTGGGATTTCAAAAAATGGGCTTCATTTTTTAAGCTTCTCATTACCCGCAGGAGTCCCGCTGCCGTTAGCACCTTTTTAGTACTCCTTGAGCTAATCCCTCATTGTTTTCGCGCATTAAGCTTAGGAATACGTTTATTTGCTAATATGATGGCCGGTCATAGTTCAGTAAAGATTTTAAGTGGGTCCGCTTGGACTATGCTATGTATGAATGATCTTTTCTATTTCATAGGGGATCCTGGTCCTTTATTTATAGTTCTTGCATTAACCGGTCTGGAATTAGGTGTAGCTATATCACAAGCTCATGTTTCTACGATCTCAATCTGTATTTACTTGAATGATGCTACAAATCTCCATCAAAGTGCTTATTTATTTATAATTGAACAAAAGCGAGGAATCTTTTTATTCCGAGTTTACGAGGTGAAAGAGCGATAACTTCCTCCGGATCGAAAAAAAAAAGCTGGGTCTGGTCAAAGTCTATCTTGTCTTTACCTTGGATACTCCAAGCCTTGGCTAACAAGAATTTCAGCTTTGCACATATCCGCGGGTTCTTCAATTTGCTTTCTCCCCCTCATAGAGGAAATAAGTAAGGTAGTATACTCAGGTCATTTAGGCGAGTGGTTGTCTCTTCACGCGTAGCACAGTGCTATGAGTGGATCATAAGCACTGGGTACTGCGGAAGCCCGCCTGGACACTTTACCTTTGCAGCAATGCAACTGGTAGGTAGCATTCACTTATGTGGACTATCGTGTATAACCAGGATGAAAGGAAGCAACAAGTAGTGTACAATGTCTAACTTGTTCGACACTGTCCTACGTTTGAAGAGATTAACTTGGCAGAGGCTCGAGAGACCTCGGGTGCTGAGGTCAAGCTGGGCCGAAAGTCAGGATGGTTGCTAGTTGCTTTGTATTTGAAACAGGCAGCTAGCAGTCTCCGTACGGCCTATGGTGGAGTTAAGGTTCCGCCCGCTTGACTTCCGTTCCCGATCTCTTTAACCAGGTCAGGATATCCGCGGATAATCCCTTCTTTTCATAGATTTAAAATTGGAAAGGGGATGATGAGGCTGATCGTTTGGTGCGAATCTATCTGTCATTCTTTTCTTTGTATAAAGTTATTACTTTAGCAAAGTCTGTGAATGATGGGTTATTTTCATCGATAGTTGAAGCCCATCCCAAGGATGTAGCTCGTAGTATTCGAGAATATGCGGCCTCTCTTGGGGTCACATTTCCGGAACTTCTTCGACGTTATGTTCCTGATATTTCTAGCAGTCCTCTTCATGTGGGGATTGTTTGGGAACCTACCTGGATGTATAAACCTTCTCATGGCGCCGTTAAGCGGTGGATGAAAGGTTCCAGGGGTGGAAAGTGAGTCAGTAAAGCGAGAAGTTCCTTTACGTCTTTCCATTGTGAGCTTACCGCCTTCTTTGGTTTGGAAGGCCGGTCATCTCGCAAGAAACCGTGGAAGTCTGCTTCGGTATTATGGTCACCTGAGGTCTTTGTTCCATTTTCTCCTGACTGTGACGATAAGGTCATGGATCAGTTGAAGATTGGAAGTACCCTTAGTAAGAATCTACTGGACCTGATTATGGGTCCAAGTACGTTTTCTACCATATTGCCCAAGTATTATGACGATGGGCGACTGGGTCAGGTGGTTGAAGGGGGCGGACTTACGACTGAACTCTTATTGGGAGGCCTTACCTTACGACTGCTACAGATAGCTCTCAACACTATCTGGTTATCTCTCAAGAGTGAAACTCAATCCCCTCACTACTTGCCTGTGAACCAGAGCTAATGATTGTAGATCCTCTACCGTAGTAGAATTCACACCAACTGACTCTAGACAAAGATAAGATAACGATTTGGCGATTTTCATCCATATATGACTTGACTCTATCAATTCCGGAACCCTCCCAAAAGAAAGAGATTCCACTTGAGCTATTCTCGTTCTAACGACAGAAGCTGATTCAAGCATTCGTTCCGAGTCGCCAAGAGACAGAAGAGCTTATTTCAAGCATTCCCCTTGAGGCGGGAAAACACCTTAATCATTTAACTGGGTATGAGAACTCCTCCCTTATAGTAGAAATTCTTCCAAGAACGGATTCTTCAACATGTTGTTGATTTGATAAGATCTGCTGCTGATTTCAATAGCCAAGTCATTCCAGCAGGCGAGACAGATGCCGATTCTACCTCTGCCAACTCCTCTTTATAGCAGAATTTTCTCCATTAGAATATCTTTTTATATATTGTTCATCGCTGTTAATGATATTTCTGCATCTGATCGTATCAGCTCTTACTGCTTTCGTAGCCAGTCTTTCTTACAGTAGAAGCTGTGATTGAATTTCGCTAATCGAGATAGCCTCGAGAACGCCTCTCTTTTACACGGAGCGCTAACTCATTGAATAGACAGATTGGATCGTAACCAGGCGAAAGAGAGTTCGACTTCCTCACCCGTTTTAGAGCCTGTTTACCGCGCAGGGGCAAGAATGAAAGCAGCAGTTCGAGCAGATGACCTTGAAACTGTTGAACCAATAGTAGGTCCAGATGCACAGGGAGGGCCATAGAAGACTATTGGTGTTCCATAGACATACAGGGGCAAGCCTAAACCTTACCGGCCAATCGTTCAATGGGAGTAAATGAAAACCTAATACCGGAAAGTCAAAAGCGCCTATCCACCCTATCATGGTAAGCCATCCATCAAAGATGAGAAAATTGTAACCATTTCGAAAGACATGGTTTCATTTAAGGCTACAGACTCGGCTTCTTTTCTTTTTCAGAGCAGAAGTCAATGTCAATTTAGAGACCGGAGGAGAATAGTGCGCCAGAGTCAATACTGATCAGGATCGAAGTCGGATTCCGATACGTCAAGGTCATCCGCCGGTAATCATAGTCAGTCTGCGGCAAAGATAAGGCGCAATCTTCGGGATTGGGCGCAAACTCAGGAAAGTAAAAAAGTCAAATGCTATTGGTAGGCGGGAATTAGAAGAGCTGAGTAAGCTGAGGGAATTAGATGATGTGGAAGTGGATATAAATGGAAAATCAACTAAGATTGGGGATTGAGAACGAAAATGTTGGGGCCATTAGGGCTACCACTACTTCAAAGCAATGAAAGTCTAAATTAATTTCTCGAGAGAGAGGATATTATGAAGCGGATAATCAGGAGTGGTTAATCGAATAACGAAAAGCACAGGCGGATAGGCACGCTATGCTATACAAGACAAGAGGCTTGCATACGGGGAAAGGTACTAAAGATGCAACTATCGGCTGTATACAGGAATTGCGATATGGCTTAGCTTCTCTTAGCTCTAAGAAAGAAATAGCAGTAGTCTGGTCTGGGGACTTACGGGATTCAATTAAGCGAGGGAAGGGGAAAGAATGAAAGAAAAGCTCCTTCGGACCCTCTGCCCTTCTAGTCTCTTGGATTCATTTCTTTTCCTATTGGCATTCTATAGATAACTAACTAGACTATTGGATTGTGGGTCTACTAGCTATCTACCCCAAACTGGGGAAACTTATCGAAGCTATCTACTCGAAGACCCTCTGGCTAAGCGAGCTTCAACTTTCTCATTATGCAAGAGTAGTGAGAACTTCAGTAGGCCAAAGAAGAACTTTAAAAGGAAGCATAGAGATCTGAGACTGAAGCTGATTGTGGTGAAACATGATTCTCGCCATCTAGTGTGTCCAAGATGAAAGTGAATCTCGCAGCTTCCAGAGGAGGCCATCCATGAATTCCTTCACAAAAGAAAATCTCCCATTCTGAAGTCCATCTTCAGCATACTTCTTCCAAAGACACTGCACTCCAGGGACTTCCTTCATCCAACCAGTTACCAAGAGCTTCTTCAAAGCCTTCGAAAGTCAAATGCCCAAACTCATTTTCCACACGAGCTTACATCCTATTCTAAAGATTAGGGATAGAGTTTGCTATCTCTTTATAATAAGTTTCTGCTGCTGCCAAAAGTACCTTGACAGACCTAAGGTGGAAGGAGAGTTTTGAGGTGTGCTGCCCGCTTCATTTTCAAGAGATTTACTATGAAGATAGAATTCTAAAGAATCCATTTCCATCAGTGAAACTGCTAGCTCCTTCTCATCCAATCTCTTAAAAGGAGGAGGCCACTCTATATATTTTCTTAAGTAAGGGTTCCCTCTCTCAATCAAAAGAATATGTTAATCGTTACCGATACCAGACAGAGTTGCTTTTCCTTGCTCCAGAGGAGATTGGTAGAGTCGCATTCAACCCCGATTTCCTTTCCTTAATAAGTCCAAAGTTGGAGGGGAAATGGAAAATTGGCTTACTTTGACTTGTAGGCATAGCATTAGCCTATTTCCGCGAGTCAGACAGCCTTAACGCCCTTTTGGGTGCGGGAGAGAAGGACTTAAGATCAGTCTAATTGCTTGGCCTATGGCTTCGATAGACTCTTCCTCTTCCTAGTTCGTGCTAAGCTACCGGATGTCACTTCTTTCGCTCCTTCTAGTAGCAAGAGCAGAAATAGCTACGGTTATTGCCATTCTTGTCCTGTTCTTCTTCTATCTAAGGACAAGGCGGAAGATAAGGCCTGTGCTTGCTTCTAGGCTTCTTTCTTCCTTCTAGTCGAGGTGAAAGCTTTCAAAGAGCTGAGTCGTACCCAAACTCTATCGAGTCTGCAAGTAAACTACCTCGCTGAACTAGCTTTAGACTAGGCAATAGAGTGTTCAGGAGAGATTGATCCCCCTTGAATCACTGAGAACAAACTTTCTACGATCCTTTAAGGCTCGGGTCAGTTGCAAATGCTAGTCATTCGCTCTTCCGACAAGAGCTCAAGGGCTTTTCTTATACGCCTACCTATATTAGTATATTAGTAGTAGGTGGCTTCCACTTTCGATGTAGCTCATATGATTAAGTGACCGAACTCTCAGTCCAGTCCTACGATAGCCGCTGCTTCAGCCAGGTCAGATTGCCTGAAAGTCAGGGTGTGGGGAGATGAACTGCTTAATGATTTAAAATGCGCAAGGGTTGAGCGATGGAGGAGAGCAAAGCTACCTTGAGGTTGGTAGCTGATGAAAGCCTTTCCAAAGTCAGTTTATACTTTGTTGCCTACATGGCTACTTCTAGCAGTTCCCGAAGATCAGGAATAGCCTTTACTGCCAACCAACCTTTCCTCTTTCTTTGAGTGTGCTTATGTGTCTTCTTCTTTTGAGTGGGCTTCGAGAAGCCAATATGTCACTTGAAGCGCTAGGCAAGAACGACCAGGCTTTCTGAAAAGGAAAGTCTGAATAGAATTATCTGAATGATAGAAGTAAGAGCGCATCTGCGACTATAGCTTTATAGCGTATAGCAAGCAAGGAAGTAAGCAAGTAAGGAAGGGGTCTGTTCTTAATAGGTCAGCCTGTGCTGCTAGTGTGAAGCTAGTGGTAAGGAAAAAGTAGGGGTAAGACTAGAAAGAAAACCTTAGGCCGAACATTGCTTTGCTGCCTTACTTGGCCTACTTTCTCCAGGAAGAAAAGGCATATAGTTGAAGGGCTTGTGCACGTCAAGAAGAAAAGGAAGAAGGAGCTGTTAAGTAAGATGTGGCATTAGACTGTTTTCAAAAGGTTCTTCTCGAAGAGGAGCGACAGCCACTCGCCAGAATGGAGACAGGGAGGAGAGGAAATTCCTTTCTTATTTGATTTCCTGCTTTCTTGAACCGGATTACACTGATCTTCTTAGGCAGAAGAAAGATGCCATATTAGCCCTGATGAAGCTTCCCGCCTAACCGGGGAGAAGTCAGGCACGAAGAGTTTCCATGATGTGGCGATGTTTTCGTTCCATTCAAAAGGCAATTAGGCCAATTAGACTGGACTGAAGGGAAGGTGCGAGCAGATAAGGAACTGTGGAAAGGCAACTAGTGAAGATGGCGATATACCTCTTCCTCGAACAATTGAATCTGAATCGGTTCTTGCTAGGCTCTTTATAGAAAGGCCGATGAAACTGAATCAAATACAAATAGGGAATAGATGCCACATCTGATCCCAAAAAGCAAAAAGGCTCGTCGAACGAGTAGCCTTTTAAATGAAACAGTAAACCGATGACATGCCTTATTCAATCCACTGCTTTGAAAGACCTTACTACCTACTTGCCGGGGTACTGACTTGAGCAATGAGAGGATTCAAGGGCAGAGAAAGGGAATAAAAAAGTAGTAAACTACCTGTCCTACCATTGGAGATCCAGAGGCAGAAGACGGAGATCGAGGAATATCTGGACTCTATGGAAGAGTACGAACAAAAGCCGAGAACTTCTCTTACCCTCCAAGAATACCTGCCTGATAAGGTATTAAACGGGAGATAAATGAAGAAAGCATGAAGAAGTATCTCCCTGAAGAAAGAGTTGATATGCTACTTGAAGAATGGGGAAAGGAAGAAGACGAGGACACTCCCACAGCAACCTGCAGGTGTATGGGAAATACACCTGGTGAAAGTCCTAGCGATAGGATCGCAGATATAGTAGCAGCCACAACTGAATTCATTCCTTCATCGTTATTGCCCTGGCTTCGATGATCAACCCCTGGCACATTTAGGTTTTGATCTTCGGCCATCCTGGTCCTCAGGACCCAACACAATATTATTCAACTATATTTTCTTTAAAAGATGCAAAAGGTGTTGATACGTCCTATCCACATAGAAAGCTTACCCTCTTCCACACATTACCGGTGGATGCTAGAACCGCTATCACTTTGGCTGCAGGAGGGGAATGGTTCTGGCTTAGCTTCGGAACAGCTTCGAACCAACTAAGCCGAAAGAGATAGGCTGGCTTACCTCCCTACGGTAACCCGTACTAATACTAATCCGAGCCAACTTTATTGTCCGAGGAGATCTTTCTCTTTCTTTAGCGAGGAGTACTCTGCGGGGAGTCTTTGAGGTTCCGATGGCCGAGAGAGCGATTGGCCCACTCCTCTTTGGGCAGCTTAGGAATTTCTTGTCTGCGTGACCTACCTTCATCCGAGGAAGATAAAGCCGATACCGATAGCCCTACTCTTTGCCCGGTTTGCCTTCCTATCCTCTTTTCAGAAGTTGGCTAAGCAACTCAGTCCTCACCCGAAAGAGAAGATGGTCCTACCTCAACTGGTGTAACTGACCTACTTAGTTTCTTTGGGGCTACTTGCCTGTGTTCCAACTCTGACTAATCCGATTTAGCAACCGGAACATGGGCCTAGCCCTCATCTCGGTCTTGTACTGACTTTTTGCCGACCTACTCTCTTTACCGAACCAGCTTAAACAGCTTACGTAACTGCCGAAACAGATGGAAGAAAGAAGAAGCAACGATTCTCTCCCCTACCCCTACTGGGACGAAACAAGAGTAGTGAAGTGATGCTCGGGGAGGATCACGAAACAATAGGAAAGACTAAATAAAGAAAACGTAGTAGTAACCACTAACGATTGCACTGTGTTGTTTAGATAGCATAGAAGAACGCGCATGTTTATAACGATAGCGTAGTAACATTGCACTAACGATCTATGCATTAAACGTTGCGTTGTAGTCTTGCACGAGGGGAGTCGAGGATTTGAATAGACTCCTCAAAACGATTGTGTAGTTAGTAGTGCACTAAAATAGTTAGTAATTACTAGGAATTTTGATTAAAGCGAAAGAGCTAGCTTCTTAACGTATGAGGGTTCCGATTCAGCTACTGAACTATGCCGATTCGCCCCTTTGACTTAGGAGATTCTATCTTATTAAAGCGATGGAGCAGCAGCTGATATAGATGCTTCCTCTGTGCCTTACTCCTAGCTGACTCTGTGCCTTTGGTTTGGAAAGAACTAGCCCGCCTTCCCTGCTAACCTGCTTTCAAGCTAATCCCCGCCTCTATCTAGTCTTCAGATGCCGTATCCGTACTAGAAACGAAAGATGAGGCAAATCGGAAGATTGTCCCTCTCCCTCAGTCATGAAAGTGAGGATTGGCTTGGCCTCTTCCTGCCCTAACAAACCTAGTCTGTACTTTCTTCTTTATACGGATATTCTACTTAAGAGGGCATAAGACTTTCTGCAATAGGCTTAGAGGGTGGACGTAGTTAGTGAGGGCTTGGAACTAGCTCCATTTGACAGCAGGAGAGATGCCACAAGACAAGCTTCTGTACTAATGGTCTTCTCTGCTCTCTGAGGCATTTCCTTAGTGCTTCAGTTGGTCTTTTTGCTCTTCGTATGGTGTGTGATCCAAAAATTCCCGAGTCAGTTTTCTCTGTCTCCTTTGTACCGTCCCTTTGACTTTTAAGTTGAAAATCCTTCGGACCCATCTCATCTCCTTATTAGTTATTTTTCGAGCTTCTTAGTTCCGCTCGTTCCTGTTCTGTTAAGGAAAGCATCGCGTAGTCCCAAAACTCTTCGAGTAAGCAAAGCTCCTCTTTAGTTGGTCGAGTCGAGTGGCTTAAGGTCTCTGAACTACGTCCACCCTCTACCTTATCTTCTGTCGGAAATCCTTACTAATAAGAGAGGGAAGGGGGCGCCTAGTTTTGAATGCTACTGGGGCTGGGGATGTAGGACCCCAATTGGAGAGGAAAGTAAGGATGCGAACAAAGAAAAATTCTTTTCTTCACTTTTTGTCGTGACCAAAGCATTTCGTTTTCTCTGCGAAGAATAGAAAAGCCTAATCAAGGTGTCAAGTAGCCAAGCAGAGGGATAGAGTAGGGGAGGACTAAGGGAAGACCGGTTGGTGAAAGTAGGCACGAGTGGAGAGGCAGGTGTGGAAGTCGAGTCTAGTATTGTTTTTCGTAGGCGAGTAAGAAGCAAGCGAGAGTGCAGGCTCGCCCCGAAAGCGATCTCCATAAGGGATGAACCACAATCCAGAGGGAAAGGAAGGGCGGAAGACCTGCTGAGGGATTCCAGCTCAATAGGGGAAGGGAGAAGCTTTAAGCACGAGTTGTGGTTCGCCAATCGCTATGTCCGGCTTAAGATTCTTTCTCTTCAAGCCAATTCCCCTTATATAAAACGATCTGGTAACGATGCTGCTCTATCAAGACACCAGGCTCTATAGGTAGCGAGCCGAAATCAGTAAGAAAACGAAACTTGAAAATGACCTTTTCAGATAGCTCCAAAGGCAGAATCGGGATTAGAAGGTTCCCCAATAGGGGCAAACCCCGTTCATACTTTCTTCCAAACCTCCGACATATGCTACCGCTGCTGCAAGACCTCTTCTTCCCCGAGCCACCGATAGTCCAGTGAAAGCCTTTCGTCCACAGCATCTAACTGAGCTAACCCGCCTTAGTCTCCCAGATCCACTCATTGACTTAAGCACCTAGGTAAGCATATTACTTACTTGAACCTAACAAGGGAAGTCACCTTCTATTCGGGCGGGAAGATTCATCTATTTCGATTTCCAGGTCTATCTATTAGACGTTATTTCACCGATGTGAGTGCCGAGTATCAGCCTCGCTCAGCTCCAGCTTCACAGGTCGGATATGTAGGCGGGAGAAAACATTGATGGGTTGAGTCGGTCAACTGTCATGTAAAGAACAGAAAGGAGAGACTTTTCCAGCACTATCACTGAACTAGTACCGTACTTTCCATTAAATCAATGACTAAAACTATCCAGTATTGACGGCTTCTTTCCCGTCCAGAGTTTCACTTCACTAATGATCGATAAAAGAAGAGCACTTCTATGACTATGCTATACTATATAGGTTTGATCCATTACAGGCTCGTAGGAAATGGAATGAAGGTTACTAGCGGATGAGATTGAAGACGAGAATCCAGAGGTAGGGAGAAAGAGATTGAGTGGTTGGTGGGACCGATTCAATACAAAGACACCGGAACGAAGGCTGATGAAGAGGCTATTTTAGGACTTGTTATCAGCATAGGGTCATAACCCGAAAGAAAGGGATTTTGGTTAAAGAAAGGGCCTTTTTGTCGTATCTTTCGCGACTTACCTACCATGTTTTGGGAAGAATCGAGATGAGTAAAAGAATAACCACAGAGCTTTATAAGACCGGGTCTCTTCCATAGCTTGGGCCTTAGGTCAGGTTAGCAGAATAAAGGGGCGAAGAGACTAAGGTAAGGTATGGGCGTTGAGAAAGATTCGTAGCTTAACACTTAAC